CACCCATTTTGCATTTTAAAAAATATTCTTTATTGAGAGAGCAAACAAGAATTGATTTTGAAAATCAAACAAAAGCTTTAAAATGGGTATTCGATGTAATTACAACTGATCCAAACGATCAAACAATAATTAGAAATAAATCTATTGGAATAGAAGAAATCCATAAAAGGGTTCCTCGGTGGTCATACAAATTAACTGATGATTTGGAAGAACAGGAGGAAGAAAATGAGGAAGAATCTAAGGAAGATCATGAAATTCGTTCAAGAAAAGCCAAACGCGTAGTAATTTATACTGATAACAATCAGAATACCAACCCTATTACAACTACAAATAATACTAATAATAGTGATCAAGCAGAAGAGGTGGCTTTGATACGTTACTCGCAACAATCGGATTTTCGTCGGGATATAATCAAAGGATCCATGCGTGCTCAAAGACGTAAAACGGTTATTTGGGAAATGTTTCAAGCAAATGTGCATTCTCCGCTTTTTTTGGATCGAATAGACAAAACATTTTTTTTTTCTTCTTTTTATATCTCTGAAATGATGAATCTCATTTTTAGGAATTTATTTTATTATAAATAAAAAAATAAATAAAAATATTGATACATAAGATAAATACAAGAATAGATAAGACGAGATTCGCCCACCTCCCATATATTTAATCCCTTCCCCTATAAAAAAACTTGCAACACCAACACCATTTGTAATTCCATCAATTATACGTCTATCAAAAAACTGAGTTAGTTTGGTTAATCCTCTTATCCCCACGGTAAAAACTCTAGTATAAAAAATATCTATGTAACCACGATTATATGACCAATTGTATATCACATTTTTTATTCGGTCCACAAGAATTCTTTTAGGACCCCCTTTTAAAAATGAATTGATTAAATCCAAATTCTGGAAAAATGAATAAGCGGATCCGTATAAAATATATGCTATGAATAGTCCGAAAATTGCTATACTTACCGAAAAAATTGCATTTGTAAAAAATTCATCCAAATTTACAGAATAATTAGAACTTGAATGTAAAAGATTTGTTGATGGGGTTAACCATTTCGATAATATATCAAAATCTATTACTCCTTGATCAAAAGAAATTCCTATTGATCCAACCAACAAAGTAAATAGTACTAATACAAGAAGAGGAAATAGCATAGTATTGTCCGATTCGTGAGGATACATGGAAGTGTATTTATTTCCAAAGTAAGTACTAAAGTATCGTATCCTATTTCTTACATTATTATCAATTTTGGATCTTTCTTTTGCAAAAAAAGAAACCTTTTTATTCATTGTTGATAAAAGTAAATTTGGATTGACTCCTCTTGGAGTTCCTTTTCCCCATAGAGATATGGAATAGAACGAACCATTTTTCGTGCTACTGTAATTTTTAAAATGAACGCGGAAATACCCATCAAAGGTAAGTAAATATACCCGAAACATATAAAATGCGGTTAATCCTGCTGTGAAATAAGCTATTACTGCGAAAATTGGTGAATACAACCAACTATCATTAAGAATGTCATCTTTGGACCAAAAACAAGCAAGAGGTGGAATACCACAAAGAGAAAGTGTACCCAATAAAAAAGTAGTTCTTGTAATTGGAACATATCTTGTTAAACCACCCATAAGAACCATATTCTGACTTTTATCTGGTGAATATCCAACAATAGGTTCCATTGAATGAATAATAGATCCGGATCCCAAAAACAATAAAGCTTTTGAATAGGCATGAGTGATCAAATGGAATAAAGCAGCTCGATAAGAACCTATACCTAGAGCTAACATAATATAACCCAATTGAGACATTGTGGAATAGGCTAAGCTTTTTTTAATGTCTCTTTGAGCAAGGGCCAAAGTAGCCCCTAATAATAGTGTTATTACACCTATTAAAGAAATGAAATTCATTATATAAGGTATGACTATGAAAAGAGGAAGAAGCCGAGCTACAAGAAAAATTCCTGCTGCTACCATAGTAGCAGCGTGTATAAGAGCCGAAATAGGAGTGGGTCCTTCCATAGCATCAGGTAACCATACGTGAAGGGGGAATTGTGCGGATTTAGCAACTGCACCGACGAATAATAAAGAAGCACACAAGGTAGCAAATAAAGAATTGACCCCATTATTTTGGATTAAGTTATTAGTTATTTCGAGCAAATACCGAAATTCTAAACTACCTGTTATCCAATAAAAACCTAAGATTCCTAACAATAAACCAAAATCCCCTACACGATTAGTTACAAAAGCTTTTTGACAAGCACTTGCTGCAATTGGTCGTGTGAACCAAAACCCTATTAATAAATAAGAACACATTCCCACAAGTTCCCAAAAAATATAAATTTGTATCAAATTTGAACTAGTAACTAATCCCAGCATAGAAGTATTAAAAAAACTCATATAAGCAAAAAATCTCAAATATCCTTGATCGTGATACATATACTTGTCACTATAAATAAGAACCATGATTCCAACAGTAGTAATTAGTATTGACATAATAGAAGTAAGTGGATCGATCAAGTATCCAAACTCTAAGGAAAAATCATTATTGATGGTCCAAGACCATAGATATTGATAGATAAAACTTCCATTTATTTGTTGAATAGACAGATTGGCTGAAAACACCATAGCTATACTTAAGAGTAAAACACTAGGAAAAGCCCACATGCGACGAATATTTTTTGTTGCTGTCGGAATAAGTAGAAGTCCAAATCCTATTGACATAGTAACTGGAAGTGGAAGAAAAGGTATTATCCACGCATATTGATATGTATGTTCCATAAGAAAAGAAACTCTTTTTTCTTATAATTACAAATTGTTCTCGATTCACCAATTCTTATCTTTTTTATCCTTTTAGAAAGGAACAATAATAAAAGAAATAAACAAAAAAAAAGATATGAAAAAAAAAGTCAAATATTGGGATTCTTAATTATTCTGAATTATTCTGATTTTTTTTTTGTGATTAATAAACATATTTATTATACTATAATAGTATAATAAATATATTATATAGTATACTATATTATAGTAAGGAAAAAGAGTTAGACCAAAAAAAGAGTACTTTTTTTATTCAAATATGGATCATAGTATCTATATTCGAATTAAAAAAAATACCTAGGTATTCTAGTTCATTTTGGGAAGGGAGTAATTACCTAACTTGTTGTGTAACTGATTGATTGGATTGAAACCCAATAAAAAAAACTTATGTTTATCAGAAATCTTATGATACTCCTTACTTTGAATTATGGACATAGCACTCTGGGCTTAATCAATTTTTATTTTCCCTTATTTTCTTCCATTTTTTTCCCTCATGTCATTTATATATGTGATGTGTGATGTGCGCGCATACGTATATGTGATATATATATCACATATACATGTATATATAAATATATTTGTATTATATATATTTGTATGTTTATTATATATTTATATGTTAAAGTAAAAAAACAATGTATATTAAAAAGAGTATATTAAAAAAATTATCCACATACACGAAATAAGTATAGATAATAACTAAAAAGAACGATCTATTTTGAAGAATACATGTCTTTCACATACAACGATAAAAGGAGGAACCCCCCTTTTTTGA